AAAAATATCAAAACCAATCACTAATCCAAAACCAAAAAAGTCGGAGGACTCTTCTGACCAAACAAAAATATGTAATTGTCAGCAAAGTTGTTTCGTTTTTTTATCCAAAAATACAAATTTGTTTTATTCCTTTAATACACAATACATAGGTCGTCGATTCAGCATTGGATAAAAGGGGGTTTAATCCCAATTTTTATAATAAGTGGTTCAAATAATTTTATCCATATGAGTGTTCTATATAGATAAATTTTTCATTTTTATTTTTCATTTTGAAAGCATCTCTTATATTACATATAGTGGTAGAAAGAGTACCATGCTGCGTCTGGACTTCAAACGATTTAGATTTAACCATAGTTAATGTTAATGGTCCCACATTTTTGGTTGATAGAGAATCAAAGCGGATTTACCAACGAATCACGAAATGCTATGGTTCTTGCATATGATTTCTTTATTCAGAAGTTATTCGTGAGATCATGTACCTCTCTTTCCTAGTTATAACATAAAAAGTACAGCTGGTTGGATGCAGCCTATTCTTGAAATAAACAACTCGCACACACTCCCTTTCCAAAAAAAACCAATACCCCAAGCACTACACTTAGATTTATTAGATTTGTTGCTAAAATATCGGTATTAAACCCAAAACTCCCGGCGGACGGCCAGTGGCCCAAAGAAACGAAAGAATCGGTTACATTTTTCATATGATCTCCTCTTATAGATAGATAGACTAAAAAAAAAGAACAGAGTTCTTTTTGTATCGCCCTGCCCCCTTTGATATATTATATATATATATCAATTTTACTTTTTCTACTAAATCGAGCCAAAAAAGATTCGATTTAGAAATGGTGAATTACCCCCTTTATTGAAACCCTTCCTAAAAAACCTAAAAAGGGGTTTACTTAGACTACGAACGGGAAGGATGAAAGCGAGTGGGTATGCTAATTCCTCATCCGCAAATCAGCCCTTCCCGTGGGTTTTTTTCTCAACGAATAAGTAATTCTCGGAATGAAACCTTGGTGTAATTCGAAAAAGCAAATGACAGGTTCAAGGCAATAAAATATGCAAAAATTTGCTTTTTCTTATTTATAAGATTAAACAAAAGGATTCGCAAATAAAAGTGCTAATGCTACAACCAGGCCATAAATTGTTAAAGCTTCCATAAAAGCTAGACTAAGCAATAAAGTACCTCGTATTTTTCCCTCCGCCTCGGGCTGTCTCGCGATACCTTCTACAGCTTGGCCCGCAGCAGTACCTTGACCAACTCCAGGTCCAATAGAAGCAAGCCCTACAGCCAATCCAGCAGCAATAACGGAAGCGGCAGAAATCAGTGGATTCATGATAAGTTCCTCATACAAAAAAAAAGAAATGGTTAATGATACAGTCAGCCGATGAATTCTAACTTAATCATTCCATCGCTACAACTCATCCAGTCGAAGTCACTACAAACTTCAAATTGAAGTAATAATCTTATTCAAGGATCAAAACTACTTTACTTAGATATCTCTTTTTTAGTTCCTATCGACAAAGTCTTTGCGAATCCGTACGACTTTCGTCCGTCCATTTCTTTGTTCCGAATCATTCTTTGACTTCTTCGATTTTTTTCTTGATTTCATCTGTTTATTCATTCAACTCACAGTCCCAGAGGATACGGAAGGACTTCTATTGGAATATCCATCGAAATTTCTAGTAGTAGGGCAATTTTACTAGTAGTAGGACAAATTGAATATATCTTTAGTTCATATATAACTAGTCAATATTTAATATCAATCACATATACATGTCTTTCTTCCATAACGTAAACCAACTCTTCATTCATCTTAGATTCAATCGGATTCAAGAATTTTGCGTCAAAAAACAAGTTGACTTATAGCATAGCGGTATATTTACATATAATATACCTAACGCAACCTCCCTCTCCGATCCGAATCACCCTATTTTTTCTGAATCCCCTTTTTTTGTAAATTCTTATTCCCCTTTCTTTATCATTATCCCGCATGGATACAATCTAAATAGAGAAATTGCTTAGGTCGAATCATTGGATAGAAATATTATTATTTGATTGATCTAAGTTCACGCAATTTATTATTTCTGAAAATTTTATTTTGGTCAATCGCTGAAGAAAATCAACTGAAAGGGGAATTGCTCTAGAGAGCACCCCTCTTTTTTTACTCACACGTCGTAAACCACAAGAATTCTTATTCAAATTCTTATTCCGAATAGGAAATATTCGGACTGGCCGACCAACAATATAAAATGAATATCTATTCAGGAGAGAATGGTATAATCTAAGTGGACCAACCAATGAAAAAGACCTTTTAGATCTCTTTCCCTTTTTTATTTTACAATTCTCTACTCTAATATCTTTGGCTATTACTCTAGATTGTATATTGTATATAGTGAGTTGTATATTTATATTTCCTAATTAGATTAGATTTTTTTTGAGACGCGCATACGTTGCCTTGAGATAAACTAAAAAAGAATATTTCAAAAACTAGTCAATGAT